TCAATGGATATGAATGAAAGTGTAAAAAATGAAGGTTAATTCCCTTTTTTATGTTTATGTCAAACCAATCCAATCACTTCACGAAAGGATCTTATACTTTGTATTATTTGTATTATTAATATAATCTAGTTTCTTTTTATAATATCTATTTATATAATAGATTGAATTTATCTAATTAATTCCTATTTCTATATAGAATAGAGTGGCGATTAAAATGAATGATTTACTGAGTATAAATCATGAATCAAAACAAAAATGGAAAATCATAAAAGATGGAAAAGGCTTTCGGATCTAGTCATTCCATTATATTGACAATTTTAAAAAACTGCTCATACTATGAGCATAGTATGGTCGCGGTCAGGCAAATATGCCCCCATCGTCTAGCGGTTCAGGACATCTCTCTTTCAAGGAGGCAGCGGGGATTCGACTTCCCCTGGGGGTAGGGTACTACGAAAGGAAGTTGATCATGGATTATCAATAAACCTAGAATTGATTCTTCCTGGGTCGATGCCCGAGCGGTTAATGGGGACGGACTGTAAATTCGTTGGCAATATGTCTACGCTGGTTCAAATCCAGCTCGGCCCAATAATTCGCTGATCCGCCATAACAAAAAATGCCCGTTTTTTTGTATTTTGTTTTCCAGAAAAGCCAAACAAAAAAAAATTAGGGAAGAATAGAATAAAAAAATCCAATTTTCTGATATATCCATCCCTACCGCTATTTGTTTTTTATTTGTTCTATTTATTTAGTTTTAGCTGCTCCCATAAATTATGACCTTGATAACGCCCTAGATTCATATCAGGATCATTAAATAGAAAGTTTAATGAAAAGAAAGAGTAAAGTAAACATAAACAAAAAAGACTCTTTTTTCATTTTTAAATTGATTATTGATCGCTTTATTTGGCAATAAGGAAAGGATTACTAGTTACTAGTAATCCCCGTCGCTCTCACTAAAGTGCATACCCGTATGGATATCAATATATCCCTCGTGCCTTTGTTTGTTACAACATGGGGATTCTAATCTAAAATCTAAATAGAAAATGCCGTGAATGAAATCATAAGACTATCTATGCTGTACACTTTTCTTTATTTCCCTGGGATTGTAGTTCAATTGGTCAGAGCACCGCCCTGTCAAGGCGGAAGCTGCGGGTTCGAGCCCCGTCAGTCCCGACGGATACAATTTTAAAAATACATCAATATCAATGGATCCCCCCCTTTTCTGTCAAAGGGGATACAAATGGCAGAATTTCATTCCCAACGATAATATCTTTTTTTTTCTATTTTTTGTTGGGGTTTATTTGTAAACTATTTGTAAACGGTGAAAGTGGAAAAGCAGTCAGATGATATATCATCATATGATTGTACAAGGAAGGCGGTAGATTATCGAAAAGAAAGAGTGGAAAAGAATATATATAAATAAGGGAACGGAATTCTTTTGATTGGACCAGGAATCCATTTTTGTATTCGGTGTGGATAAAAGATCTTCCTATGTTATACTATTCAATTCTCGATGGTGAATCGATTTGATAGCTTAGATATTGTTATTCATGATATTGATCCGATTCGATGTCATTGAAATGTAAGTCATTGCATTCAATTTACAAGCGACAAATTTCTCATCTCTATGGGATTAAATCCCGAGTTATTGCGAAGTAAAAAAAAAACAATGAAATTATGGAAGTAAATATTCTCGCATTTATTGCTACAGCGCTGTTCATTCTAGTTCCTACCGCTTTTTTACTTATAATATACGTAAAAACTGTCAGTCAAAGTGATTAATTTGAATGAAACTTGACTTTTTATCTTTTTATCAAGGATTTAAGAAAAAAAGGATTCCAATTTCACGTCTTAAATAAAATGAATGGACTAGAATCAGCAGTATCCTATAAAAAAAACTCGATAGTATGGTAGAAAAAAAAAATATGAATCTTTCTACCATACTATCTATATCTAATCTATTATTGTAATGTATAAAGATACAAGTTTAATATAGATGAATCCACAATATAATATGTATCTTCATACATGTCGATATCAATTAAATATATGTACTATACTACTATACATAGTATCTCAATTTTATTTCTTCGCTTGATCTATTTTATTTGTGTTGATTTCAATCAATCTGAAATAATTGAAAGGCAAGCCTTACAAGCCTTATGATTTTATAATTCTTTCATTTCATGGATTTGATTCTTTTGATGGATACCGGGATTCCTATTGAAAATAATAAGAAATGAAGGAAAAATGGAATAGGCATATATTAATTTAATAAAAAAAAAAAAGAAAACCAAGTAATCTTTTTTTTTAACATTCCAAAGAAGTAATTCATTGAGCAGCTGACAGATGATCCAAAGAGTTCTATGGTAACTTTTCTTCGTATTTCGTTTCGAAAAAAGGGTGGGTATACCCTGCCGATTTTGAATTTAACTTCTTTTCTTTGATTCATGATATGAAATGAGTCAATAAAGCATGGTATAAATGAAATTTAAATAAAACAGGGGGTAAGCGTGCAATATGTGACTACACTAAAGCAAGATCTTTTTAAATATAAATAAAAGAACTACTTTTTTCTCTTTGAACAGTAAAGAGGGAAGGAAATAAAAACAAGCAAATACAGAAAACAAAAGGGGGTTCCTTGTCCCTCATTGTCCATTTATAACTATAACTCGGGTAAGAGCTGGTTCATCAAAATAGACAATTTAGTATTAGTAGGAATTCTTTTTTTTAATAAATTGCCTATCATCCGGATCCCTTTTCGAAATACGAACGTGGGAATTATTGAAATGTTTGTTTGATTTTAATCGAAAGGGTGTTATTCATCTATATTATTCATAGAATACATTATTCCACTCGAATCCAAGAATTTCGAAATGTAATAAAATAGTAAAAAAAAAGGCTTTGTAATTTGTAAAACGATCTAGAAAATAATTGATACGGTTTGTGATTCCTCAACCCAATTAGGAGTACCCCTAGAGCCCACTTCTTCCCCATACTACGAGTGAAAGAGAAAATGTAAAGACTACCATTAAAGCAGCCCAAGCAAGACTTACTATATCCATGTGTATTATGTCCCCTATCTCTATCAATATGAAACAAATATGAAGGAATTTTTCCATTATTGTTCACTAATAATAGTGGAATTACTGGCGCAGAGTCAAAAAGAAAAGGGAATTCTGACACACCACCGTTGATGAAACACTTCAATAAATCCGCTTCTAACAAGTTCTTATATGTATGATTTCTAGTAAAATCGAGAACCATTAAGCACAAGCAAAATACGCAGTAATCCTAAGTATCAAAAGAATGTTACCCACATGTATCAATAATAAGACTTATTCTTTCTTTTGGTGTCCCTCATTAAGTAAAAGCCAATTATCTATCCAATCTAATAGTAATTGGATGCCTGAACACTCATAGACTTTCATCAGTCTGTATACAAAGTATCTTCCAACCCTTCTACAACCATTCATTCGTTAATTAGACATAGACACTCCCGTTATCCAATCTAATTGAAGACTCCCCTAATAGCCTCTCCATTAGTAGGGGGGATCCCATATCAAGAATCAAGATTTACTGATCCCCTTCCACTACTTTAATTTTTCCTTGAATCCTAGACGTTAGGATTTCGAGTTTTTTGTTGATCAGGCGACACCCGGATTTGAACTGGGGAATAAGGGATTTGCAGTCCCCCGCCTTACCGCTCGGCCATGTCGCCAACGGGCTACAAACAAAAGTGGATTCCCAGTTACAAAAGTCAAAATTCAGGACAAATAAATTGGAACCATTAACTATTAACTATTGACTGCAAATTTATGTTATGGACGATTCTTCTTCACTTGTCTTTTTCTAATGGTATAAGAAAATCAAACTGGATACATAACTAATCAGTATTGATTTTTTTTTCAATAAAAAAAACTTTCTGAATTTCAAGTATATTATAATAATATAACAGCAATTATGAGTCTATGTAAACCCCCAGAAGTTGTTACACAGTTATAGTTATCTAATGAGGTATTTTATCTATCTAGATAGGATGGCCGTAGGGAATCAGCAAGAAATTATCGTGTTTCAATTTTTCATTGAATAGATTAAAATAAAAGAAAAAATAGAATTTTTGATAGAGCACGCCATGTCTTGTCTCCACTAGAGCGCTATAATGGAATAAAAGAAAGACATATATAAATAGAAGTGCTATATCTGCACATGTTTAATAAATACAAGCCCTCTTTTCGTACGCACTTCAATCATATTCTAAATATTCTACTAAAAAATAAAAAACGAAAAAGTGGGTAAAAACATCTCTCTTCTCTGCGAATCGTTTTTTGAACAATGGAGTCCATGAAAAAATGAAGCGCTAGAAAAATCAACTCTCTCCCTATATATTTTATGATTATTTTGTCTTTATCTCAACGAACAGATCAAATCAGGAATTCCTTTCATTTTTCTGGTATTCAATCGGATTGGAATATGGAATATCATAATAATGGTAGAAATTGAATTATTATTTTTTTTTTATATTCTATACAAAACTCCATACGGCTAAATGGCATTTATCAATTCTTTTCTATATCTGTTTGTTATAAATATAAATTCAAATTTGAGTATAATTTTTCTTCTTCCGTTCATACGCATTTCATATTTCATACATTCCATATATATTATATGTTATATGGAGTTAGATAAAATTTCATGTGATTCAGTAAACAGAATAGAAATTCAATTCCATCATTATTAGATCGATTCGTATGATTCGATGAAGAATGAGAAAAGAATGGGATTTTTTTGATAAATGGGAAATTCAAAATGCTCGGGGATGAAAATGGGGAAATGTCTACAATACCTGGGTTGAATCAGATACAATTTGAAGGATTTTGTGGGTTCATGGATCGGGGCTTAACAGAAGAACTTTATAAGTTTCCAAAAATTGAAGATCCAGATCAAGAAATTGAATTTCAATTATTTGTGGAAACATATCAATTGGTGGAACCTTTGATAAA